GGCAGAATTTTTGTTTGATAACTTCTCGATCTTGCTTACGAGAATGGGGATTTTAAGGAACCATTCATGAATAGGAATAACGAATCTGAAAATTCTATACAATTACAATTATGAAAAACGGAAAGATTCCTTAGATCTAATCATTCCATTATATTGACAATTTCGAAAAATGAGCATACTATGATGCTAGTATGAGGGCGGTTGGGAAAGTGGGCCCCCATCGTCTAGTGGTTTAGGACATCTCTCTTTCAAGGAGGCAGCGGGGATTCGAATTCCCCTGGGGGTAGGGTACTACGAAAGGAAGTTGATCATGGATTACCAATAAGTCGAAATTGGATTCTTCCTGGGTCGATGCCCGAGCGGTTAATGGGGACGGACTGTAAATTCGTTGGCAATATGTCTACGCTGGTTCAAATCCAGCTCGGCCCAAAAATTCGCCAATCTACCAAGCGATGGTATAACCCATTTGATAAATACCCCATACGAAGATAAAAGAGAATTCCATTTTATGCTAGATCCCTTATTTCGCTGGGATTGTAGTTCAATTGGTTAGAGCACCGCCCTGTCAAGGCGGAAGCTGCGGGTTCGAGCCCCGCCAGTCCCGATGGATCCAATATCCAAAAATGCATCAATTCACTTTTTTCTTTCTATGAACTACGCTTTCTATGAACTATGAAAGGGTGTCGGGGACCTAATTTCATTTCCAAAGAAAAAGGGGAGTTTCGAACTTAAGTCTTTTTTTTTTTTTCGCTTTTCTTTTTAAGTTTGTAACTAGGTGACTAATCGAAGTGAAAGGACAATCTGATAATACTTCATCAGATGATTCATTGTACAAGGAAGGCGTAAGGTAAGTTATAGAAAAAAACAAACGGATGATAAATAAAGGAATTTTGGAAGGAATTTTGGATGGATTGGGTCAGGAATCCAAATTCCATTTGGATTCGGTATGGAGAAAATAACTTCCTATGTTATAATATTATACTATTCAAGTCTCGACGACAAATTTATTTGGTAGATTAGATATTGTTTGTTATTCGTGATATTATTGATCTGATTCAGGACCATTGAGAAGTAATTCATTCATTGAATTTACAGACGAAAGGTTTATCATCTCTAAGGGATTAAATCCCGAGTTATTGTGAAGTAAAAAAACCGATGAGATTATGGAAGTAAATATTCTTGCATTTATTGCTACTGCACTATTCATTCTAGTTCCTACCGCCTTTCTACTTATCATTTACGTAAAAACCGTTAGTCAAAATGATTAATGCTATGGAATTTGAATTTGAAAATTCGATTTCGTGTCTTAACTTAAATGAAATGAGCGGACTTTAATCGTCAATATTGTATTTGATAGTATGGTAGAAATAGATGAATCTTTCTTTCTACCATACTATCTACCTCTTAGTGTATATCTATTTCTTAGCCTATAAAGTTTTTAATTTAGAATAAATTAAGTTTCTGTAGATCAATCTACAATTGTCTTTATATATGTGTATATGAATTCCATATATTTGTTTGAAATTCACAAAAGACCCCGATTTGCTACATCTATTCCTTCCAATCATCCGAATCCCTTTCTTTTCGATAGACAAAGAGGGGAATCGCTGAAATATCTCTTTGATTCAAAGAGTATGCTTCATCTCATAGATTCTTCAGTTGGAGTTCAATGGGATAAATTCAGACATTTTTTTATTTTGAATAGTTCAAAACGAGTTTGAGAATGATCTATAAAACAAAAGCTACGCTTTTATTCCTCAACTCAATTAGTAATACTTTTAGAGCCCACTTCTTCCCCACACTACGAGTGAAAGGGAAAATGTAAAGACTACCATTAAAGCAGCCCAAGCGAGACTTACTATATCCATGTGAATTATGTCCCCTATCTCTATAAATACAAAGGAATTTTTCCATTATTTCTCACTAATAATAATGGAATCAACGGTGCAGAGTCAAAACAAAAAGGGATTCTGTTTGAACACTATTGAGAAATCAACCCCCGATGGATTCGGATTTCAGATTAAACACAAGTAAGATATAAGTACATCCCAAGGAAGTGGGAACATGCCGGAATACGAATAAAATAACAAAAAAATGCCCTCTTTTCGATAAAAGTCAATTATCGATCCAATATGGACAAGATCGATTCTTTAGACATTCCCTTAGTGATAGAAGGGAGTCGTGAAGTCTTGATAGCCCCTCTGCCGGTTGATTTGACTATTCGAATCAAACAAAGTATCAACAGTCTGTTTCCTCTTCTTCTCGCGGGTAATCATTCTGCGGGTTATATCAGCAGAACAGAAGAGAAGAAGAAATTTCGAAGTTTTTTGTTTGTTGATCAGGCGACACCCAGATTTGAACTGGGGAAAAAGGATTTGCAGTCCCCCGCCTTACCGCTCGGCCATGTCGCCAAAATGATACAAAATAGATGAGAAAATTTTTCCGGATTACTGCATTTTTATTGTACTTGTATTTTGACTTCCCTTTTCCTTAATACTTTTCCTAAAGCAAACACCCCTCTTGCACTTTTGTATTTGATCCACGCCCTCAATTGATTATCTCATATCTGAAAATCCACCTTTGATTTTTCAATAGAAAAATGAGACAATTAGCATTGTGAATTTTCAGTCGACAAATTGGAACCATTAACTATTTCCCCTTACTTTGAATTCATGAACAATCCTGGGATTTGAATCGCCAATTTGTGTTTTACTAATGACATAAAAATAAAAAATACAAACTGAGACAGAACTAATTAGTCTTTATTTTTTCCATCAAAAAACCCTTCTCCATTTCCATTATAACAAAATAGATGAGTATATGTAAACCCCAGAACAAAAATTGTTACACAGAGATATAGGATTTAGATATGTTATCGATAGGGAATTGTCATAAAATTATCCTATCTCACTTGAATTTGGAATTCCCTTTTTTTTTTTTCATAGAAATTCTCTTATGAGAAGCACGACCCCAGGTTGTCCCAAAATAAAAGAAAAAAGAAAAGAGAAGTTGGGTAGTCGAGCTATCTGTGTGTTTACTAAATGCAAACCGTCTTCTACTCAAAAAAATCAAAAAAAGTAAAGCTACAAAAATATCTCTTCTCTACGAATCGTTTTTTCCCAATGCAATCCCTAACATAAGCAAACGCTGTGAAGGGCTATATCTATCCAACCCAACTATTTTTCTCAAATTCGAATATGTAATATCCTAATAATGGTAGAATTTGAATAATTTTATTAAGGCTATTCTATCCAAAATCCTACGACTTTCTTACTATTTATTAATATCTTAATAAGTCTAAGTAACGGAATTCTATTTCGAGGACTATTTTCTCAATTCCTTTCTGTTTGGATCTCTCAAAACTTTCCATTTAAGTAGAAAATTCTCTTTATTCCTGCGTTCATATGTAGTTGGTACATTTCATGCCAATATAGGCAGTTGGGTAAAATTTCATGTGATTTAGTAAACAGAACAGAATAGAAATTCCATCAGTGCTAGATCGTCGATCTAATTCGATGAAGAATGTGCTTACTACTTAATAATAGAATATAATAGAATGGGATTTTTTTAGAAATGGGAAATGCAAAATGCTGGGGGGTGCAAATGAGGGAATGTCTACAATACCTGGATTTAATCAGATCCAATTTGAAGGATTTTGTAGGTTCATTGATCAGGGTTTGACAGAAGAACTTTCTAAGTTTCCAAAAATAGAAGATACAGATCAAGAAATCGAATTTCAATTATTTATGGAAAGATATCAATTGGTAGAACCATTGATAAAGGAAAGAAATGCTGTGCATGAATCACTCACCTATTCTTCGGAATTATATGTATCCGCAGGATTAATTTGGAAAACCCGTAAGGATATGCAAGAACAAACTATTTTGATTGGAAACATTCCTCTAATGAATTCCCTGGGAACCTTTATAATAAATGGAATATATCGAATTGTAATCAATCAAATACTGCAAAGTCCCGGTATTTATTACCGGTCAGAATTGGACCATAATGGGATTTTGGTCTATACCGGCACCATAATATCAGATTGGGGAGGAAGATCAGAATTAGAGATTGATAGAAAAGCAAGAATATGGGCTCGCGTGAGTAGGAAACAAAAAATATCTATTCTAGTTCTATCATCAGCTATGGGTTCGAATCTAAGAGAAATTCTAGACAATGTTTATTATCCTGAAATTTTTTTGTCTTTTCTGAACGATAAGGAGAGAAAAAAAATGGGATCAAAAGAAAATGCCATTTTGGAGTTTTATCAACAATTTGCTTGTGTCGGCGGGGATCCGGTATTTTCTGAATCCTTATGTAAGGAATTACAAAAGAAGTTCTTTCAACAAAGATGTGAATTAGGAAGGATTGGTCGACGAAATATGAACCGAAGGTTGAACCTTGATATACCCCAGAATAATAGATTTTTGTTACCACGAGACCTATTGGTAGCCGCCGATTATTTGATCGGACTCCAATTTGGAATGGGTACACTTGACGATATGAATCATTTGAAAAATAAGCGCATTCGTTCTGTAGCGGATCTTTTACAAGATCAATTCGGATTATCTCTGGTTCGTTTAGAAAATGTGGTTCGAGCAACTATATGTGGAGCCGTTCGCCATAAATTAATACCAACTCCTCAGAATTTGGTAACCTCAACTGCATTAACAACCACTTATGAATCTTTTTTTGGTTTACACCCCTTATCTCAAGTTTTAGATCGAACAAATCCATTGACACAAATAGTTCATGGACGAAAATTGAGTTATTTAGGTCCCGGAGGACTGACAGGACGAACTGCTAGTTTTCGGATACGAGATATCCATCCTAGTCACTATGGTCGTATTTGCCCAATTGACACATCGGAGGGAATCAATGTTGGACTTATTGGATCCTTAGCAATTCATGTGAGGATGGGTCATTGGGGATCTCTAGAAAGCCCGTTTTATGAAATTGCAGAAAGATCAACAGGGTTACGACTGCTTTATTTATCGCCA